GGATCTATTAAGTGAAGGTGCGGAAAGAGAGGGATTCGAACCCTCGGTAAACAAAAGCCTACATAGCAGTTCCAATGCTACGCCTTGAACCGCTCGGCCATCTCTCCTACATAATGATTATGAATCAAAAACCAAGTGAATAGTGAGTTCTTCATATTTCATTCTAGATTATTGGATTGGATAAGTATGACCAATCCATTTTAACTATATATTTGAACTATATATTACAAAATATTATAAATAAAAATAGAAAATTTTTCATCAAAGTAAAGAAAGATCTTTCGAGGCCTCAAGACAATTATTTTTTTACGAAATTTTTTTATTTGTAATTTTGAAAATGAAAAAGGGGTTTGTGTTTGCAAAAACGACTCCTACTAGAAATTCGATTCGAATCCATTAAATCAATGAATTAGAACGAATCAACTGATTAATAGGTCTAGATTTTTTAGACTAGGGTTAATGGATACCTTTCTATCATAATTCTATATAGACTACGATTCCATACCTTACAAATTCTCAAATTTCTTTCCGACTTTAGAATTCTCAACAACAAACCCCTTCCCTCACCCCTCTATTCTAGATTGATAAAACATTTTGTATAGTGGATTGTATACCTGCTATGTACATAACATAAAAAAGAGGTGGTTATTCTATTTTCATCATAGAATGATTTTTTCCTCTTTGTATCATAATTCAATACAAATTTCTCGAGTTATTTGAATCTGTAACTTCAACGAAATCGGAATAGTTCGCTTCGTTGGTATACTACTACATTAGGATGAAATCGAACCGGGTTGGACCTTTTCTTATTGATTCCTATAAAAAAGGAACAATTGGAATAAAAAGCCCATAATCTTTTTTTTTCAAATCAATCTATTTTTATGTTATTTCGTACTGTACAATTCTTTTCTTTGTGGGATCATTTTCCCCCGAGAGGGAATGAGAAGAATTATAAAATGGATTGCTAGCTATGCCTAGATCGCGGATAAATGGAAATTTTATTGATAAGACCTTTTCAATTGTAGCCAATATCTTATTGCAAATAATTCCGACAACTTCAGGAGAAAAGGAGGCATTTACCTATTACAGAGATGGTGTGATTTGATTCTTTTTTTCTCTTGGTCTTACGAGAAAGACATGTGATTCGGAAAAATTTTTGAAATAAATCTACGCTTGTTGAAGGTGAAGTTTGGAAATAGAACAATTCCTTCTGTCGTGTATCCTCGATTAATGCAACCTCAGATGCTATGTTTCAATCTTAGATTCTAGTATTGAGCGAAAGGTTATATCTAGAGGTTCTGTATTATGGGGCAATCCTACTCCACTACACTAGTACCAACGGACAGCATAAGGGAAGAAGCACTACACCTAGGAATCAACAACACGAAAACCTTGTTAGAAATGACCCCTTTCCTTATTGGGCTCGGGACTAAAAGAATGGTTGGGACAACAAACATCCATCTCGTTCGTACTTTGGATACCAATATAACCATCGAAGGTTGTTTGAAGTGACTAATTCCTGGAAATTAGGAGGCGTTGAAAACAAAGAAATTGCTCGAGTTCTCATTTCTATCTAGTTATCTAGTCTCAACACCCTTGATATTAAGAAAAGATCTCTTGCAGGAAGGTTGGCTAGAGATTTCTTGTAAAAACACTAGCCCTGCTCAGTCCATAATGAGAATATTTTCATCTTTTTGATTTCATGTATATTCTCCTTATGCACATAAGGGAGGAGCCGTATGAGGTGAAAATCTCACGTACGGTTTTGGAACGGAGATTCTTTTAATTGAATGGCGACCGTAACGGATGTCAGCTCAATCCGAAGGAAATTATGCAGAAGCTTTACAGAATTATTATGAAGCTATGCGACTAGAAATTGATCCTTATGATCGAAGTTATATACTCTATAATATAGGTCTTATCCATACAAGTAATGGAGAACATACGAAAGCTTTGGAATATTATTTTCGAGCACTAGAACGAAATCCATTCTTACCACAAGCTTTTAATAATATGGCCGTGATCTGTCATTACGTGCGACTATCTTCACTATAGAAGTAAAAAAAGAAAAACAAAAAAAGGCTTTCTACATATACATCGTCTAAAACAACGATTTTTATCAGCTGTAGCAAAGAAAAAAACTTTATATTCATAAAAGTTGAAATATGAAGAAAATAAATAGATATACCTAGCTACTTTTTCTATGGATAAAAAAAGAATCTAATTGGTAAGGGAAGCACCGTAAAGATCAATTGGCGAAATTTGGGGCCAATACAATAATAACTGCGTACTTATGTCATGATGGTAGATATACTTATCTCGTGATGTGAGATAAAATAGGAATCCACTTATGTAATAGAGTTGATCCACTAAAGTCTTGAGCAGCGGTGTAGGATCAGATCCCAAAGATAGTAAGTTTTTCTTTCTTAGGAAAGAAAGTCTTTTTCAAAGATTCTATATAAATTTATATACGAAACCAAGATAGTTACCTTTCAGAAAA